GTTTGTTGTTTTGTTGGTTGTTTGTTACCCTATAGATTTAAGGGTTATGTCGAATCATAAAGGGGTTGTATTTCTATAGTTGAATTACAACGATGGCTTTTCGAGTCATAGGTCTTGGATGGAAGCCAAGTGGAAATTAATGATGACTTATTTTATGCTGTTTTTGGGGGTATGTTTTGTTTTGGGGGGGTTGGCGGTTGCATCTAATCCGTCTCCTTATTATGGTGTGGTTGGTTTGGTGTTGGCATCGGTTGTAGGGTGTGGGTGATTGTTGAGTCTTGGGGTTTCGTTTGTGGCGTTAGTGTTGTTCATGGTTTATTTGGGTGGGATGTTAGTGGTTTTTGTGTATTCTGTAGCTTTAGCGGCAGATCCTTTTCCTGAAACTTGGGGGGATTGGCGAGTGTTGGGGTATGGGGTAGGTTTAGTTGGGGTGCTTGCTGTGGGTACGTTTATTAGTGGGGTGGGGGATTGTATAAAGTTGGGGGTGCGAACTGTTGATAATGGTGGGGCAGTTTTTGTTCGGTTGGATTTTAGTGGGGTAGCAATGTTTTATTCTTGGGGGGTGGGGATGTTTTTGGTAGCTGGGTGAGGGTTGTTGTTGACTCTTTTTGTAGTACTGGAGTTAGTGCGTGGGTTGTCGTGTGGGGCGATTCGGGCGGTTTAGGGTAGCAGAGAATAGTTTAATTTAGAATGCCAGCTTTGGGAGTTGGAGGTGGAGGTTTAAATCCTCTTTCTTTGATGATGGTGGGGTTGAATGGGGAGAGAAGAATGTTAAAGGGGTTTGGCCTGCCAAGAGATGGTGTGGAATACGTTGATTGTTGATCACGAATGGTGGAATGTGGTGGTAGGGGGATAGAGTATAAAAAATGAGTGAATTTGGTCAACGAATTAACGAACGAACGTATCGAACGACGAACGTTAAATGATACGCATCTCGGCGTTGAACGAATGAAAAAAAAATCAAAAAAAAAAAAAAAAAAAACAAAAAAAAATGAATGTGATTCGTGAAGTTGTTTATAGTGAAAACGCCTGCTGACGTTTTCAAAATAATAGGATTCTTAGAGGATATGAAAAAACGAAAAATTATGTCCATCAGGCATTAACTAAATAGAACATCAAGATTCAAGGGTAAAATATACCATAACCAAATGCAAGACAAAGTGCATCAGTGTCAAAGTGATTCCCCATACACGCAAACCGTCTCAGCTTCAGTGACTCTTGAGATCCATAAAATAGGACGATAGGAATTGTATGCTCATGTCAAGAGATTGTATTCACCCGCCGCACTTTGAAGGGCAGAGTGAAGACGCCCCAAAAAAAAGGAACCAAAGGTGCCAAAGGTTGGAATGCCGCGATCACGGACGAAAATGGTGAGATATAGCCAACCAGAGGTCTTCGTGAAGAGCAAGGTCGCAGGAGGTAACAGTTGATGGCCCTGAGATAGGAACCAGAGGCGCAAAAGAGCAAGTTGTGCTAGGGGTGTAGGGGGAAAGTATGGGCCTGAAGCTAGTAGCGTAGAGTCTTATATGCGGTGCGTTGCTGATTTCACGTGAGGTGAACGATTAATAGATAACCTGGTACGACAGCTACCGGCACGTCGAGAAGTGATAGCAATTTATGGGCCGTTACCATGGAGTTCATTTGGACAAGCACTGCCGTGTGGTAGGATAATTTATATGTATAACCAAGCAATATGAAGGTTTTAGTACGAATTATAGGTCCTTATTCCTGTGACCATGAAGTAGGTAATTCTTCAGAAAGTAGGATGGTGAATTGCATTAAGATGGTATGTGAAAAGTGAGATTTATGTCAGGAATACATTAGTATTATGTCCTAGATTGCATATCCGTGTACGTCAGAATTAATGTAATGCACAGAAGTACATAGGTTAGGCATGAATGCATGAAATACATTCATGGGGGGAGGGGGGGGTTTTATTTTTTGTTTTTTGTAGGTGAAACTCTAAGAAGAATTGTGTGTCTTCAGTCTTTGGCTTACAAGACCAATGTTTTTGATAAACTATTAGAGTTAGAAGTTTAATAGTTTGTTTTCTAAAGAGCTAACAAGGGGAAAGAGGATGAGGATTGTGGAGAAGTAGGTGACGGAGGCTAATTGGCCGATGATAATGAAGGGGTGTTCTACTGGTTGGCTACCGATTCAGGTGAGAATGAGGAGATTGGCAACTAACGTTCAGAATAGGAGTTGGGAGAGGGGCCGGAAGGCTATTGTGCGTTGTTTGGATGTGTGGAGGAGGGGGGCTAGAAATAGGACTAGGACGGAGGCAGCTAGAGCTAGGACTCCTCCCAGTTTATTGGGGATTGAACGGAGGATGGCGTATGCGAATAGGAAGTATCATTCAGGTTTAATGTGGGGGGGTGTGACTAAGGGGTTTGCAGGTGTGAAGTTTTCTGGGTCGCCTAGGAGGTTGGGTGAGAATAGTGCTAGGGTTACGAGGGGGAGGAGTATGAATATGAATCCAAGGACATCTTTTACGGAGAAGTAGGGGTGGAAGGGGATTTTATCGCAGTCAGATACCACTCCGAGAGGGTTATTTGAGCCAGATTCATGGAGGAAGGTGAAGTGGATTAGGGTAAGTCCTGCAATTAGGAATGGGAGGAGAAAGTGTAGGGCGAAGAATCGGGTGAGGGTGGGGTTGTCTACAGAGAATCCGCCTCAGGCTCATTCGACGATGGTTTGGCCGATATAGGGGAGGGCTGAGAATAGGTTAGTAATGACGGTTGCCCCTCAGAATGATATTTGGCCTCAGGGGAGAACATAGCCGACGAAGGCAGTGGCTATGAGGGAGAGGAGGAGGATGACTCCGGTGTTTCATGTTTCTTTGAATAAGTAGGATCCATAGTAGAATCCACGTCCAATGTGCAAGTAGATGCAGATAAAGAAGAATGAGGCTCCGTTAGCATGGAGGTTACGGATAAGTCAACCATACTGGACGTTGCGGCATGTGTGGGCAACGGATGAGAAAGCTAGGGTTGTATCGGCGGTATAGTGGGTGGCAAGTAGGAGGCCGGTGACGATCTGCGTTATAAGGCAGATGCCAAGGAGGGATCCAAAGTTTCATCATGCTGAGATGTTGGAGGGCGCGGGCAGGTCGATTAAAGAGTTGTTGATTATTTTTAGGAGGGGGTGGGATTTACGGAGGTTTGGGGCCATTGGGGGTCCTGTGGGAGATTAGGATGATAAGAATGGAGAGGGCGAATGTGCTTAGGTAGGTTTTGATAAGGCCTGAGTGTATTAGGGTGGATGTTTCGGATATCAGGCGTTGGAGGTCTGCGAGGCCCTCAGGGCCAATTTTTTTATATCAAGACAGGTCGATTAGGTGGGTGGCAATTTTTTGGCCCGTGTTGAGGAGGTTTGAAGAGCTAATGCGATGGGTGAGGGGGTTGAAGTAGCCAAGTGAGGAGGAGAAGTTGAGGGGGGTGTTCTGTTGGGGGTGGGTGAGTATGTGAGTTATGTTTGAGAGTTCTAAGGCCAGGATAATGCCTAATAGCGTGACGATAATAGCTGCGAACTTTGTGATGGGGGGTATGGTTATGGGTGAGGTTTTTGAAGGGAGGATGAAGGATGTAATGAGGAAGCCTGCTATGATGCTGCCTAAGGCTAGGCGAGTGATTGGGTTGATGATTAGGGGGTTGTTTTCGTTAATGGGGGAGATTGAGGGTAGGCGGGTGTATCCTGTTTGAACTAGAATGGTTAGGCGGAAGCTATAGGTTGCAGTGAAGGATGTGGCTAGAAGGGTTAATAGGAGGGCTCATGAGTTTAGGTAGGAGGTGTTGAGGTTTTCGATGATGAGGTCTTTTGAGTAAAATCCCGCTAGGAATGGAGTTCCTATTAGAGCGAGGTTTCCAATGGTTAGGCAGGAGGTGGTGATCGGGAGTATTTTTTGAAGGCCGCCTATTTTTCGGATGTCTTGTTCTCCGTTGAGATTATGGATGATCGATCCGGAGCAGAGGAAAAGTATGGCTTTAAAGAAGGCGTGGGTTGAGATATGGAAGAAAGCAAGCTGGGGTAAGTTTAGGCCAATGGTGACTATTATAAGGCCTAGCTGGCTTGATGTGGAGAAGGCGATGATTTTTTTGATGTCATTTTGTGTTAGAGCGCAGGTAGCGGCGAATAGGGTAGAGAGGGCTCCTAGGCATAGACATAGGGTGAGGGCGGTGGGGTTTGTGGTGAGTATGGGGTGAGTGCGGATGAGCAAGAAAATGCCAGCTACTACTATGGTACTAGAGTGGAGGAGGGCGGATACTGGGGTAGGGCCTTCTATGGCGGCGGGAAGTCAAGGGTGGAGGCCAAATTGGGCGGATTTTCCTGTAGCAGCTAGGATGAGTCCTAGGAGAGGAAGTGTAGGGGTTTGGGTAGGTAGGAGGGCTTGTTGAATCTCTCAGGTGTTTATGGTTGAAGCTAGTCAGGCTATGCTTAGGATTAGTCCAATGTCCCCAATACGATTGTAGAGGACGGCTTGGAGGGCGGCCGTGTTGGCTTCTGCTCGCGCATGTCATCAGCCAATTAGGAGGAAGGATATAATTCCTACACCTTCTCAGCCGATGAAAAGGAGGAATATGTTGTTGGCGGTGGTTAGGAGGAGTATAGCGATTAAGAAGGTTAGGAGGTATGAAAAGAATTTTGTAATGTGGGGTTCTGATGCTATGTATCATAGGGCGAATTGGAGAATGGATCATGTTACGAATAGGGCGATGGGGAGGAATGTTGATGAGTATTGGTCGATTTTGAAGCTGAGTGGAATTTTAAAGTTTATGATGAATTTTCATTCTCAGTTGGAAATGATGCTTTCAGTTCCTGAATAAATGAATAATGTTATGGGGATGAGGCTGGTAATGAAGGCGGTTTTGACGTAGCGCGTGATGGTGGGGGGGGAGTTTGGGGGGGTTTTTATGGCTAGGGGAAGTAGGATTGGTGTTAGGATGATTGTGAGGGTGAGGAGGATTGAGGTGTTGAGGAGGAGGGCGACGTCCACTACTTTTACTTGGATTTGCACCAAGGTGAGTGGTTCCTAAGACCAATGGATTACTGCTATCCTTTAAAAGTAAGGGGACTGGGGGTTTAAGCCCAGATGCAAGAGTTAGCAGTTCTTGTTGGTTTACCTCCCCTCGGCAGGTAAGAAGGGTCTAACTTCTATTTTTAGAGTCACAGTCTAATGTTTGGGTTGAACTATACTTGCTTTGAGAGGTTACGCGATAAGTTCGGGTTTTAGAATGAGGAGGAGGAGGGGGATGATGTGGAGGGCTATTAGGACGTGTTCTCGCGTGGAGGAGTTTTGGGTGGTTGTGATGTGAGAGGGAAGGGGTCCTCGTTGGGTTGTAAGGAACATGAATAGAGTGTAGGAGGCAGTTAAGAGAGTTGCGGTACCGGTGAGGAGGAGGGTTAGTGGGGATCAATTGAATAGGGAGATTATAATGGTTAGTTCTGCTATAAGATTTGTGGTGGGTGGGAGGGCTATGTTGGTTAGGTTGGCTAGGAGTCATCATGTTGCTATAAGGGGTAGGAGGGGTTGGAGGCCTCGGGTTAGAAGGAGAATGCGGCTGTGGGTACGTTCGTAGTTTGTATTGGCCAGACAGAATAGTATGGAAGATGTTAGGCCATGGGAGATTATGAGGATTATTGCTCCTGAGAAGGATCAGTTGGTTTGGATTATAGTGGCGGCGATGACTAGGCCTATGTGACTAACAGAGGAGTAGGCGATGAGGGCTTTTAGGTCAGTTTGGCGTAGGCAAATGGAGCTAGTTATTAGTGCTCCTCATAGGGCTAGGATTAAGAAGGGATAGAGGAGGAGCTCTGAGTAGTTAGTTAATAGGGTGATGCGTATGATGCCATAGCCTCCAAGTTTTAGTAGGAGGGCTGCAAGTAGCATGGAGCCTGCAATGGGGGCTTCTACGTGCGCTTTGGGGAGTCAGAGATGGACGCCATATAGGGGGGCTTTGACTATGAAGGCTAGTAAGAGGGCTAGGCTTGTTAGGGGTGTGGTTCAGGAATCGGTTGGTGGGGTGAGGGGGGTGAGTTTAATTATGGGGAGGTAGAGGGTGCCAGTTTGGGTGTGTAAGTGGAGTAAAGTGACTAGGAGGGGGAGGGAGCTGATGAGGGTGTAGAGTAGGAGATAGATGCCTGCGCTTAGTCGTTCTGGTTGGTTGCCTCATCGGGTGATTAAAATCAGGGTTGGGATTAGAGTTGCTTCGAATGAAATATAGAATATTGTTAATTCAGTAGCAGAGAATGCTAAGATGATGAATGGTTGCACTATAATGATGGTAGTGATAAAAATTCGTTTGCGCGTTGGGGGTTCGTGTTGGAGGTGATTTTGGCTAGCTAGGATTATCAGGGGGAGGAGTCAGCAGGATAGAGTTAGTAGGGGGGAGGAGATTTGGTCGATACCAGTTCATTGGGTTAGATTTTTGTAGGGAAGGTAAGATGGAGTAAGTCAGTGAAGGCTGATGAGGGCGATTAAGAGACTGTGTGAGGTAGTGTTAGTCCATAGGAATTTTGTGGGGGATAAGAGGGCTGTGGGTAGGAGTATGATTGTTGGGATAATGATTTTTAGCATTGTAGGAGGTTGAGGTTGTGTAGATGGTCTGAACCGTGGGTTCGTGAAGAGGCTACGAGTGCAGCTAGGCCTGTGCCAGCTTCACAGGCTGAGAAGGCTAGTATGAGTAGTGGGATGAGGGTAGATGATGTTGTGTAGTTTTCCACCGGTCAAATTGAGAGAGCTACGTATAGGGATAGTATTATGCTTTCTAAGCATAGTAGGGCTGAGACTAAGTGTGTTCGGTGGAAGGCTAGTCCTAGGCAACTTAAAGTGAAGGCTGAGTAGAAGCTTAGGTGTATGATGGACATTAAGAGAGTCATAGGGTAGGACTATGATTTGTTGAGCCGAAATCAGCTGTCTTTATTAGACTAACTCTCTGGTTATTCTGCTCATTCTAGTCCTCCTTGGATTCATTCGTAGACGAGTCCCAAGGTTAGGAGAATGATGATTGCAGAGGCTCAGGTTAGGGAGGTGATGGGGGATTGGAGTTGAGTTGCTCAGGGAAGGGGGAGTAGTAGGGCGATTTCTAGGTCAAACAGGAGGAATAGGATGGCTACTGAGGAAGAATCGGATGGAGAATGGAAGTCGAGCGGATCCGAGCGGGTCGAAGCCGCATTCGTAGGGGGAGAGTTTTTCTGAGTCTGGATTGATTTGGGCAAGTCAGAAGTTGAGAATGATGAGAGCGATGCTGAGGGCGAGGGAGAGGGATAGTATGAATGCAATTATGTTTATTGCCCTTCTCTGGGTTTGGGACCAGATTCTAGAGATTGGAAGTCAATTGTAATTAGTATACTAGAAGGGCACGATCCTCATCAGTAGATTGTTATGTAGAGGAATAGTCAAACAACGTCGACGAAGTGTCAGTATCAGGCCGCTGCTTCAAATCCGAAGTGGTGGTTGGGGGTGAAGTGGAATTTGATTAGGCGGAAGAGGCAGACTAGGAGGAAGGAGGAGCCGATGATGACGTGAAGGCCATGGAATCCTGTGGCGACAAAAAAGGTTGAACCGTACACACCGTCAGCGATTGAGAATGAGGCTTCATGGTATTCTATAGCTTGGAGGGCGGTGAAATAAAGTCCGAGGAGGATGGTTAGGGTGAGGGCTTGGATTGCTTGTTTTCGGTTAGCTTCTGTAATGCTGTGGTGGGCTCAGGTGACAGTGATGCCTGAAGCCAAGAGAATGGCTGTGTTGAGTAGGGGGACTTCTAGTGGATTAAGGGGCTTAATTCCTGTGGGGGGTCATTGGCCTCCTAGTTCTGGGGTGGGTGCGAGGCTAGAGTGGAAGAAGGCTCAAAAGAAGCCCAGGAAGAAGAAAACTTCGGATGTGATAAATAGGATTATTCCATAACGTAGGCCTTTTTGTACTGTGGGGGTGTGGTGACCTTGGAAAGTTCCTTCGCGAACAATGTCTCGTCATCATTGTAGTATAACTAGGGCTGTAGTGAGTATGCCAAGTGCAAGAAGGTGGGAGGAGTTGTAGTGGAATCACAGGATTAAGCCAGAGGTTATTAATAGGGCGGCTGTTGCACCGAAGAGGGGTCATGGGCTGGGGTCTACTATGTGGTATGAGTGGGCTTGGTGGGCCATTAGATATTTTCTTGTAAATACAGGCTTAGGAGGAGGACGAAAACGTAAGCCTGAATTATGGCGACTGCTACTTCAAGGATGGTTAGTAAAAGAAGGATGATGGTGGTGAGGATTGAGACTGCGGGCATGATTGTCAGGAGGGCGGTTGATGCGGTGGAGATGAGTTGGATGAGGAGATGGCCTGCTGTGAGGTTGGCTGTTAGGCGAACACCTAGGGCTAGGGGTCGGATGAGCAGGCTAGTTGTTTCAATTAGGATTAGGGCGGGAATTAGGGGGGTGGGTGTGCCTTCGGGGAGTAGGTGGCCCAGGGAGGCTGAAGGTTGGTTGCGTAAGCCTGTTAGGAGGGTAGCCAGTCATAGAGGAAAGGCAAGGGCTATGTTTATAGATAGTTGAGTGGTAGGAGTAAATGTGTACGGTAATAAGCCTAGCAGGTTGATTGAGAGTAGGAGAATTATTAGGGATGTTAAAATTAGGGCTCACTTGTGACCATTTTTGTTTAATGGGGTTATTAGTTGTTTGGTGATTAGGTCAATGCATCATGATTGTAAGGTGGATAAGCGATTAGTGATTCATCGGCTGCCCGGGGAGGGGAGGAGGAGGGCTGGGAATAGCATGGAGAGGAGGATTAGTGGGATTCCTAAAAGGCATGGGCTTGTAAATTGGTCGAAGAAGCTTAGGTTCATGGTCAGAGTCAGGGGGAGGTTTCTGCAATCGTTTGGGTCTTGTTGATTGGTGGGTTGGTGTGGGGGAATGAGAGAAGTTTGGGTTGGATTATAAATGAAAAAGTTAGTCATGATAGGAGTATGATGGAAAATCAAGGGTTTGGGTTAAGTTGAGGCATCTCGTCGAGGAGGGGAGGGGTCCCACTTTCTCTAGCTTAAAAGGCTAGCGCTGGTGCATAGCTTCTTGACGATTAGGATGACAGTGAAGATGATCAGGCCTCAAAGAAATTAAGTGGCGTGGATTCAATTACGATTGGTATGAAGCTATGGTTTGCGCCACAGATTTCAGAGCATTGGCCGTAGAAGATGCCTGGGCGGGTGGTGATGAATGATGTTTGGTTGAGCCGTCCTGGGATTGCATCGGTTTTCACTCCTAAGGTTGGGATGGCTCACGAGTGCAACACGTCATCGGCGGTGACGATGATGCGGATGGGGGATTCCATAGGGATAACAACACGATGGTCGACTTCTAGGAGGCGAAAGTGGCCTAAGGGGAGTTCTGTTGTGGGGATCATGTAGGAATCGAATGACAGATCTTTGAAGTCTGTATACTCGTATGTTCAATATCATTGATGGCCAATGGCTTTCAGGGTTAGGTCCGGTTCATCAATTTCATCCATTATATAAAGAATTTGTAGGGAGGGGAGGGCAAGTAGGACGAGGACAATGGCTGGGAGGATTGTTCAAATGAGTTCAACTTCCTGGGCGTCAACCGTGTTCGATGATAGTTTTTCTATGAGTATAAGCATGAGAAGATAAAGGACTAAGCTGCAAATCGCTAGTGCAACTATGAGAGCGTGATCGTGGAATTCGACGAGTTCTTCTATGATCGGTGAGGAAGCATCTTGGAATTCGAATTGAGAGTGGTTAGCCATGTGGGGCATACAGGGATTTCACCTGTGATTTGGTCTTGACAAGGCCACGTAATTTATTTACTAATGCGCCATAAAGAAAGAAGCATGAATGGTTTAATGCGGTTGGCTTGAAACCAATGTATGAGGGTTCAATTCCTTCCTTTCTTGGACTTGAACATAGGCTGGCTCTTCGAAGGTGTGGTAGGGAGGTGGGCAGCCGTGAATTCATTCGATATTGGTGTGGGTAAGTTCTGGTTGTAGGACTTTGCGTTTAGATGCGAAGGCTTCTCAGATGATAAACAGGAGTATGATGACGGCTGTTATGGAGATTAGTGAGCCGATGGATGATATGGTGTTTCATAGGGTGTAGGCGTCGGGATAGTCTGAATATCGGCGTGGCATGCCAGCTAAGCCAAGGAAGTGTTGTGGGAAGAATGTTAGGTTGACTCCGGTGAATATTACTCCGAAATGGGCTTTGGCTCATGTGTTGTTTAGGGTGTACCCTGTGAATAGGGGGAATCAGTGAGTGAATCCTGCAAGGATGGCGAATACGGCTCCTATAGATAATACGTAATGGAAGTGGGCAACTACGTAGTAGGTGTCATGGAGGGCAATGTCTAGAGAGGAGTTGGCTAGTACGATTCCAGTTAGACCTCCAACGGTGAAGAGGAAGATGAATCCTAGGGCTCAGAGTATAGGGGGGTCTCATTTGATAGTACCTCCGTGGAGTGTAGCTAATCAGCTGAAGACTTTAATACCTGTTGGGATAGCGATGATTATGGTTGCGGATGTGAAGTATGCTCGAGTATCTACGTCCATTCCTACGGTGAATATGTGATGGGCCCATACGATAAAGCCGAGGAATCCAATGGAGAGTATGGCTCATACTATTCCTATGTAGCCGAATGGTTCTTTTTTGCCAGCGTAGTATGCTACTACATGGGAGATGATGCCGAATCCTGGGAGAATGAGGATATAGACTTCGGGGTGTCCAAAGAATCAGAAGAGATGTTGGTAGAGGATGGGGTCGCCCCCTCCAGCGGGGTCAAAGAATGTAGTGTTCAGGTTGCGGTCTGTGAGAAGTATTGTAATACCAGCAGCGAGTACTGGAAGTGATAGGAGTAGGAGGACAGCGGTGATAAGGACAGATCAGACGAATAGGGGGGTTTGGTACTGTGAGATAGCTGGGGGTTTTATATTGATAGCTGTTGTGATGAAGTTGATTGCTCCTAGGATTGATGAGATGCCTGCTAGGTGGAGTGAAAAGATGGCTAGGTCTACTGAGGCCCCTGCGTGGGCTAAGTTGCCAGCAAGAGGTGGATAGACCGTTCATCCTGTTCCGGCTCCTGCTTCTACTGTGGAGGAGGCTAGGAGAAGAAGGAATGAGGGGGGGAGAAGTCAAAAGCTTATGTTGTTTATTCGTGGGAATGCTATGTCGGGTGCACCGATTATGAGGGGTACGAGTCAGTTTCCAAACCCCCCGATTATGATGGGTATTACTATGAAGAAAATTATTACAAATGCATGGGCGGTGACGATGACATTGTAGATTTGGTCGTCGCCAAGGAGGGTGCCGGGTTGGCCCAGTTCTGCTCGAATGAGGAGGCTGAGGGCTGTACCAATTATGCCAGCTCATGCGCCGAAGATGAGATATAGAGTGCCAATGTCTTTGTGGTTAGTGGAGAATAGTCATCGGTTAATGAAAGTCACAGGTAAGATGGCCGAGTGTTAAGGCGTTAGGCTGTAGTCCTTTTTACAGGGGTTTAATTCCCTTTCTTATCAGTTCCGTAGTGAAATTCATGTTGAGTTGCAAGCTCATCGATGTGCATTGAAGATGCGCCGGAGCTTTGGTTTTAGACGGAAGCCTGTGAGGTTGGGGCATCTAGCTGTTAACTAGAATTTTGTGGGATCGAGGCCCACCCGTCTAGGGGAGGGGGGGGTGTTAAGGCCCTAGCTTAATTAAAGTGTCTGGGTTGCATTCAGGTGATGCAGGGTAATATCCTGCGGGTCTTAGCAGAAACTAAGAGGGTTTAACTCTTATTTAAGGCTTTGAAGGCCTCGGTTTGGGTGGGGTTATCCTAAGTTTCTTAGATGGTGGGTAGGATTAGAGGGGAGAGTGGGAGGAGGAGGGTAGATAGGGTGGTTAAGATGGCGATTAGTGAGTTGGCATTTTTGTTAATGTACCAGTGCTTTGTTTGGTTGGTTGAGTTGGGTGGGAGTGTGATGGATGAGGAATAGGCGAGGCGGAGGTAGAAGAATAGGCTTAGTAAGGAAAGGAGGGCGAGGGTTAGGGCTGTGGGGGTTATTTCTTGTTTAGTTAGTTCTTGAATGATAAGTCATTTGGGCAGGAAGCCAATAAAGGGGGGTAGGCCAGCGAGAGAAAGGAGGGTAAGTATGAGGGTGGCATTGAGTATGGGAGTTTTTGTTCATGATGTTATTAGTGTCGATAATTTTGTGATGTGGGATGTGTTGAGGGAGAGGAAAATGGTTGAGGTTAGGAGGGTGTATAGAAGGAAGGTTAGGAGGGTGAGTTTGGGGGCGTAGATGATGATGATGGTTATTCATCCTAGGTGAGAGATGGAGGAGAAGGCCAGGATTTTTCGGATTTGAGTTTGGTTTAGACCTATTCAGCCTCCTAGAGCTGCTGATGCGATGGCTATTAGGGTTAGGAGGGGGGGGTGGAGGGAGTTGGATGTGAGTAGAAGGATGGCGATAGGGGGGAATTTTATTACTGTTGATAGTAAGAGGGCTGTAGTCAGTGATGAACCCTGGAGGACTTCTGGGAATCAGAAATGGAACGGTACTAGGCCTAGCTTTATAGCAATTGCAGCTGTAAGGAGCAAACATGATGTGGGGTTGGTTAGTTGGGTAATATCTCATTGGCCGGTGGATCAGGCATTGATTAGGCTTGAGAATAGGATGGAAGCAGAGGCAGCTGCTTGGACTAGGAAGTATTTGATTGTTGCTTCAATGGCTCGGGGATGGTGGGATTTTGAGATTATGGGGATGATGGCAATGGTATTGATTTCTAGGCCAGTTCAGGCTATCGCCCAGTGGTTGCTGGAGATTGTAATGGTGGTTCCAAGGGCGAGGCTTGTTGTTGTGATTAGCTTGGCGTAAGGGTTCATTAGCAGGGGAGGGGGTTGAACCTTCATTTTCGGGGTATGGGCCCGATAGCTTTGTTAGCTGACCCTACTAGAAAATAATATAAGGGAAGTATGAAGGGTTTTGATCTCTTCTGTGTAGGTTCGATTCCTACTTTTCTAGGGCTGGTTGGGTGTGGGTTTGGAGGAAATGAGAGGGCTGGTGTACCTCTATGTTCACTTTATCATAGTGACCCTTTGAGTTCAGGCACATTTCCTTAGTTTCCTTAGGTGAGGGGGTAGGCCTGCGCAGGAAATGGGCATGCTCACGTGTCAGAGACACAGGGCTAGTGTAAGGGGGAGGAAGTTTTTTCATAGGAGGTGCATGAGTTGGTCGTAGCGAAATCGGGGGTATGAGGCACGAATTCAGAGGAAGCCAGAGGAGAGGAGTAGGACTTTGGAGGCTAGGATGATGGGGAAGAGCTCTGATGGGGGATTGAGTCAGCTTGGGTTGAGGAATAGGATAGTTGTTAGGGTGTTTATTATTATGATGTTGGCATATTCAGCTAGGAAAAAGAGGGCGAATGGTCCTGCAGCATATTCGACGTTGAAGCCGGATACGAGTTCTGATTCGCCTTCGGTGAGGTCGAATGGGGCACGGTTTGTTTCGGCAAGTGTGGAGATGTATCATATTATGGTGAGGGGTCAGGAGGAGAAGATTAGATAGAGGGGTTCTTGGGTGGTAGCGAGTGTGTTAAGGGTGTAGTTGCCGCTTAGTACGATTGCGGATAGGAGGATGATTGCTAGGGTTACTTCGTAAGAAATGGTTTGTGCAACTGCTCGGAGAGCTCCGATTAGGGCGTATTTTGAGTTTGAAGCTCATCCTGATCATAGGATGGAGTATACTGCGAGGCTGGATATGGCGAGGAGGAATAAAAGGCCGAGGTTGAGGTCCGTTAGGGAGAAGGGGAGGGGGAGGGGAATTCAGATGGTTAGGGCTAGGAGTAGGGCTAGAGTGGGGGTAAGAAGGAATAGGAGGGGGGATGAGGTGGAGGGGCGGATGGGTTCTTTGATGAAGAGTTTTACTCCGTCTGCTAGGGGTTGGAGGAGTCCGAATGGGCCAACAATGTTTGGGCCTTTTCGAGCTTGCATGTAGCTTAAGACTTTACGTTCTACTAGCGTTAGGAAGGCTACTGCGATTAGGATAGGAATGGCGTAGGAGAGTGTGAGGGTGAGGTTGGTTAGGGCAGGGGTAAAGATCATAGGTAAGGGAGAAGCTAGGGAGAGGACTTGAACCTCTGGTTAAAGGGCTTAAGCCTTTTGCATTTGCCGGGCTCTGCCACGCTAGCGGTCCTTTATCTTGGACGAGTGTTGGGGGCTCTTTAGGTAGTTTAGTTGGGTTCCGTACTTGAGAGGAAGGCGTGCTTGGAGCATGGGCCTTACTTCCCCGGTCCTTTCGTACTGGGGAAAGTTTGTCATAGATAGAAACCGACCTGGATTGCTCCGGTCTGAACTCAGATCACGTAGGACTGTTAATCGTTGAACAAACGAACCCTTAATAGCGGCTGCACCATTAGGGTGTCCTGATCCAACATCGAGGTCGTAAACCCCCTTGTCGATAGGGGCTCTTGAAGGGGATTGCGCTGTTATCCCTGGGGTAGCTTGGTTCATTGGTCAGTTGTACTGGGTCTGGTGGCTGTTAGCACGTTGAGGGGTTGTTCTTGGTTAAGAGTGTAGGTCTTGTTTCTGGAGGATTTGTTTTTCTCCAGGGCCGCCCCAGCCGAAAAATGCGGGCCAGCAGTGGGGGTTAGGTGGAGGGCCTGGTAGGTTTGGAGGTTGAGAGATGTGGCCGTTGATTTTGAAGTTCCACAGGGTCTTCTCGTCTAATGTTCTTATCCCCGCTTTTGCACGGGGAGATCAATTTCACTGATTATCTATAGGAGACAGTTGGGGCCTCGTTTAGCCATTCATACAAGTCTCGATTTATGAGACAATTGATTGCGCTACCTTCGCACGGTTAGGATACCGCGGCCGTTGAACTGAGTGTCACTGGGCAGGCATCACCTTCAATACTTGGTGGGCTGAAGGCTATGTTTTTGGTAAACAGTCGGGCCCGGGGGTTTGCCGAGTTCCTTCTACAGATTTAAATCTTTCATATTGGGCGCTCCTGAGTTGGTCTAACGGGGGAAAAAGTATGGGATCTTGTGAGAGTGGATATACTTGGTTTCGGGTAATAATGGGGGAATGTAAGTTCGCGCCTGTGAGGGGGGTCCCTAGTTACTCATTTCAGCATTAATTCTCCTATTGTGATAGGTTGGCCTGTTACGGGGTGTAGGGATTCGCATAGTTTTTGTATTTTTTTGGTGGGTGAGCTTTGACGCACTCTTTGTTGGTGGCTGCTTGAAGGCCAACATTTTTAGGGGAGGTTGGAGGTTATCCGCTGGGGGAGGTTGTGTTCTTTTTTAAAGGGGCTGTACCCCCTTTAAGTTGCTTCTGAGTGGCTGCAGGATTTGTTAGGGGAAGTGTAGTATAGGAGCTGTCAGAGTAGAACTTAGATTCATTTCACAGGCAACCAGCTATCACCCAGCTCGGTTGGCTTTTCACCTCTACTAACAAGTCATCCCACTCTTTTGCGACAGAGACGGGTTCGCTCAGTGTATAGCTGCTTGTGAGTAGCTCGCTTGGGTTTCGGGGTGGCAAGCTTAAGTTCGTTTTGCTTGGTTGTTCTTGCTGAATCATGATGCGAAAGGTACAAGGGTTAATCTTTGCTATTTTGTGCTTGAGTTTTCATTATTATTTCATCTTTCCCTTACGGTACGTGTCTCTATTGCGCCTGTTTGGTGGGGGGGTCCTTTTCTATCGCCTATACTAAGTATATGGAATGTTTTGGTTTAAGGAAGAGGTGGAATTTTATGAATGTTGGCAGGGCTAGAAGTAGGCTTCAAGACGACCTGGGCTGTGGGCAGGCATCTTTCAGGTGTAAGCTGAGTGCTTTAGTGTTTAGCTACGTCTTGGTGTGCTAAGTGCACCTTCCGGTACACTTACCTTGTTACGACTTACCTCATCTTTAGCGAGTTGTGGTTTTGATTGAAGGGGGAAAGTTTGCTTGTGAGGAGGGTGACGGGCGGTATGTACGTGTCCCAGGGCCGACTTAAGACAGGTGTGATGATCATGTTTTACTGCTAAATCCGCCTTCTGAGGGCTGTTTCAGGCCTTCTTTCGTTGTTTTCTGGTTCAGAAAATGTAGCCCATTTCTTTCCCTCCCATGGGCTATACCTTGACCTGTCTTTTTAGCGGGTGGAGCTATTGTGCTCACTGTTAATCTCTCAGGTGAGGTGAGCTGGCGACGGCGGTATGTAGGCTGCTTGGGGCGAGGGGGGGTTGGGTGTAGCGTGGGTTATCGATTATAGAACAGGCTCCTCTAGGTGGGTTTGGGACACCGCCAAGTCCTTAGGGTTTTAAGCGTTTGTGCTCGTAGTTCCCTGGCGAATGCTTAGGTGAGAAAAGCATTTGAATTTACGGCCAGGCATAGTGGGGTATCTAATCCCAGTTTGTCCCCTGGCTTTCGTGAGGTTGATTAATCGCTGAAGTTGAGGGGGATGTGGGTTTAGGCATGTCTTGGGCTTATGACGGCTTGGGCATGTTTTGGCCTCAGGGTGGGGCGATAGTCTTGAATCACTCTTTACGCCGTGTACGATTAATTTGGGTTTCTTGTATGACCGCGGTGGCTGGCACAAGATTTACCAACCCTGGTGTCACCATGACTAAGTCGAGCTTGCGCTCATAGCTTAATGTCAGTTACTGCTGAATACCCGTGGGGGTGTGGCTAAGCAAGGTGTCTTGGGCTACGATGGGTGTGCCTGATACCTGCTCCTCTTGTCCTAGTAGGGGGCTAGGGGCATTTACACTGGGGCGCGGATACTTGCATGTATAGGTCTGGTGAAAATTAATAGTAAGGTTAGGACTAAGTCTTTTGTCCTCGGGAAGCGTTAGCGGCCGTCTTGACATCTTCAGTGTCATGCTTTGAAAGTAAGCTACGAGGAC